GCTAGTGTAGCTTAATACAAAGCATAGCACTGAAGATGCTAAGATGGGCCGTAAAACGCCCCATGCGCACAAAGGCTTGGTCCTGACTTTACTATCAGCTTTGGCCCAATTTACACATGCAAGTCTCCGCAGCCCCGTGAGAATGCCCTCAATCCCCCGCCCGGGGACGAGGAGCAGGCATCAGGCACAACCTCTAGCCCATGACGCCTTGCCCTGCCACACCCCCAAGGGAACTCAGCAGTGACAGACATTAAGCCATAAGTGAAAACTTGACTTAGTTAAAGCCATACAGGGCCGGTAAAACTCGTGCCAGCCACCGCGGTTATACGAGAGGCCCCAGTTGATAAGCGCGGCGTAAAGGGTGGTTAAGGCAAGACACAAATAGAGCGAAAGGAGTTCTTGGCCGTCATACGCCCCTGAACACCCGAGGCCCAAACACGAAAGTAGCTCTAATTATATCCACCTGACCCCACGAAAGCTAAGAAACAAACTGGGATTAGATACCCCACTATGCTCAGCCGTAAACCCAGACGTTATTTCACAACAAACGTCCGCCAGGGCACTACAAGCGTCAGCTTAAAACCCAAAGGACTTGGCGGTGCCTTAGACCCCCCTAGAGGAGCCTGTTCTAGAACCGATAATCCCCGTTAAACCTCACCACTTCTAGTCACCCCCGCCTATATACCGCCGTCGTCAGCTTACCCCGTGAGGGACTTATAGTAAGCAAAAAGAGTAAAACCCAAAACGTCAGGTCGAGGTGTAGCGCACGAAGTGGGAAGAAATGGGCTACATTTTCTAATATAGAATACACGAACAGCGGCATGAAAACTGCCACTTAAAGGAGGATTTAGCAGTAAAAAGGAAATAGAGTGTCCTTTTGAACCCGGCTCTGAGGCGCGTACACACCGCCCGTCACTCTCCCCGCCAAACAGCAACAAATGTCATTAACAAAATAGCAAAAATAAGGGGAGGCAAGTCGTAACATGGTAAATGTACCGGAAGGTGCATTTGGATCAGACCAGGGCGTGGCTGAGTTAGTTAAGCATCTCCCTTACACCGAGAAGACATCCATGCAAACTGGATCACCCTGAGCCAAACAGCTAGCTTAAACACCCCTATAACCAATAAATACAAATAATATATAATAAACCTAAAATAACTAACCTAAACCATTTTTCCACTTTAGTACGGGAGACGGAAATAGATTAAATAAGCAATAGAAAAAGTACCGCAAGGGAAAGCTGAAAAAGCAATGAAACAAATCATAACAGCACAAAAAAGCAGAGACTAGACCTCGTACCTTTTGCATCATGATTCAGCAAGAACATAACAAGCAAAGAGACCCTTTAGTTTGAAGCCCCGAAACCAAGCGAGCTACCCCGAGACAGCCTATACGGGCGAACCCGTCTCTGTGGCAAAAGAGTGGGAAGAACTCCGGGTAGAGGTGAAAGACCTACCGAGCTTGGTGATAGCTGGTTGTCCGAGAAATGAATAAAAGTTCAGCCCCATGCCCCCCCCCATCAAGAAAGTTAATCTTAAATAGAATAAGAGAAATACATGGAGGTTAGTCAAAAGGGGTACAGCCCTTTTGACTAAAGACACAACTTTACAAGAAGAGTAAGGATTATAACTACTAAAATACATCGTCTCAGTGGGCCTAAAAGCAGCCATCTGGATAAAAAGCGTTAAAGCTTAAACGACATAAAATTTATTATTCCAATAAAAAATCCCAACCCTCTAAAATTATCAGACCACCCCGTGCCAACACGGGAGAGATTATGCTAAAATGAGTAATAAGAAAACACATTTTTCTCCTGACACAAGTGTAAGCCAGACCGGACCTACCACTGGTAAATAACGAGCCCAACAAAAGAGGGAAAAGTGACTAATACTAAAAACAAGAAAACCCCACAACCAAAAATCGTTAAACCCACACCGGAGTGTCTATAGGAAAGACTAAAAGAGAAGGGAAGGAACTCGGCAAACATAAGCCCCGCCTGTTTACCAAAAACATCGCCTCCTGCTAAAATCAAAGTATAGGAGGTCCAGCCTGCCCAGTGACCCTAGGTTCAACGGCCGCGGTATTTTGACCGTGCAAAGGTAGCGCAATCACTTGTCTTTTAAATGAAGACCTGTATGAATGGCCAAACGAGGGCTTAACTGTCTCCCCTCTCAGGTCAATGAAATTGATCTGCCCGTGCAGAAGCGGACATAAAAATACAAGACGAGAAGACCCTTTGGAGCTTAAGGTTCACCTCAACCGCATAAAATAACTTACCAAACAAGTGCCAAACCTAGCGGAAATGAGACAATACCTTCGGTTGGGGCGACCATGGAGAAAAATTTATCCTCCAAGTGGATAGGACATACAGTCTAAAACCAAGAGGCACACCTCTAAGCCACAGAAAATCTGACCAATAATGATCCGGCTCAAAAGCCGATCAACGAACCAAGTTACCCTAGGGATAACAGCGCAATCCCCTCCCAGAGTCCATATCGACAAGGGGGTTTACGACCTCGATGTTGGATCAGGACATCCTAATGGTGCAGCCGCTATTAAGGGTTCGTTTGTTCAACGATTAAAGTCCTACGTGATCTGAGTTCAGACCGGAGCAATCCAGGTCAGTTTCTATCTGTAACGTCTTTTTTCCTAGTACGAAAGGACCGGAAAAAAAAGGCCCATGCCAAAAGCACGCCTTACCCCAAATTAATGAAAACAACTCAACTAAATAAAGGGAGGACTAAAAACCAGGGCCAAGATAATGCCACACTAAGATGGCAGAGCATGGTAATTGCAAAAGGCCTAAGCCCTTTCAACCAGGGGTTCAAATCCCCTTCTTAGTTTATGATAAACACATTATTAACACACCTGATTAACCCACTATCATACATTATTCCGGTACTCCTAGCAGTAGCTTTCCTAACACTAATTGAACGAAAAGTATTAGGATATATACAGCTACGTAAAGGCCCAAACGTAGTAGGACCTTACGGCCTTCTACAACCAATCGCTGATGGAGTAAAATTATTTATCAAAGAACCAATTCGCCCCTCCACATCCTCACCCATCCTTTTCTTAATAGCCCCAATTCTCGCACTAACCCTCTCAATAATACTATGAGCGCCCATGCCAATACCGTTCCCAGTTACAGATCTAAACCTAGGTATTTTATTTATGCTAGCCCTATCAAGCCTAGCTGTCTACTCAATTCTTGGATCAGGCTGAGCATCAAACTCAAAATATGCACTAATCGGAGCTCTTCGGGCCGTAGCACAAACAATTTCGTATGAAGTTAGCCTAGGATTAATTCTACTCTCTACCATTATTCTAGCTGGGGGATATACACTACAAACATTTAATACCACACAAGAAAGCATTTGACTACTAATCCCCGCTTGACCGCTAGCCGCCATATGATATATCTCCACACTAGCAGAAACGAACCGCGCACCATTTGACCTTACAGAAGGAGAATCAGAACTGGTCTCTGGCTTCAATGTTGAATACGCCGGAGGACCATTCGCCCTTTTCTTCCTAGCAGAGTACGCCAACATCCTACTAATAAACACCCTTTCAGCAGTCCTTTTCATAGGGGCATCGCACCTACCAACCATGCCAGAGATTACAACAATTAGCCTGATGGCCAAAGCCGCCCTGCTCTCCATAATATTCCTATGAATCCGCGCCTCCTACCCACGATTCCGCTACGACCAACTAATGCACCTAGTATGAAAAAATTTTTTACCCCTAACCCTGGCCTTAGTATTATGACACACCGCCCTACCTATTGCACTTGCAGGCCTCCCACCACAACTTTAAATTAAAGAGGAACCGTGCCTGAATGCTCAAGGACCACTTTGATAGAGTGGCATATGAGGGTTAAAGCCCCTCCAGTTCCTAAAAAGAAGGGAGTTGAACCCATGCCTAGGAGATCAAAACTCCTGGTGCTTCCTTTACACCACTTTTTATGATAAAGTCAGCTAACTAAGCTTTCGGGCCCATACCCCGAACATGACGGTTAAAATCCCTCCCTTATCAATGAACCCCTACGTACTAACTATCCTCCTATCTAGCCTGGGACTAGGAACCACTCTGACCTTCTCCAGCTCCCACTGACTCATAGCCTGAATAGGCTTAGAAATTAACACCCTAGCAATTACCCCCCTTATAGCTCAACAACACCACCCGCGAGCAGTAGAAGCAACAACCAAATATTTCCTAACACAAGCCACAGCAGCAGCAATAATGCTATTTGCAGCCACAACAAATGCATGAATAACAGGAGAATGAGACATTAACAGCTTATCTCACCCAATCGCCTCCACAATAATATTAACCGCCTTAGCATTAAAAATTGGCCTAGCCCCACTACACTTCTGACTTCCAGAAGTCCTTCAAGGACTAAACCTACCAACAGGACTAATCTTATCAACATGACAAAAACTAGCCCCACTAGTACTATTTATTCAAATGGCACCTACCGCAAACCCACTACTAATTACAACACTTGGACTCATGTCAACCCTGCTTGGCGGATGAGGAGGCTTAAACCAAACTCAGCTACGAAAAATTTTAGCTTATTCATCAATTGCACACATAGGCTGAATAATTATTATACTACAATTTGCCCCACAATTAACTATCCTCACGCTAGGAATTTACATTCTTATAACCTCTACAATATTCCTCGCCCTAAATACACTATCCGCCACAAAAACCAGCACCCTCTCAACAAGCTGATCAAAAAACCCAATCCTAGTTATCACCACAACCCTGGCCCTCCTATCATTAGGAGGCCTTCCTCCACTCACTGGATTTATACCAAAATGATTAATTCTGCAAGAAATAACAAAGCAAGAGCTACCACTCACAGCCACAATTATAGCTCTAGCCGCTCTGTTAAGCCTGTACTTCTACCTACGCCTATGTTATGCAATAACCCTCACCATTGCCCCAAACACAATTAACACTGCAACCTCTTGACGAACTAAAAATAGCCCCCACATACTAATACTAGCCCTACTAGTAATTATGTCATTAGCCCTATTACCAATTACACCCACCATCCTCTCATTAACCGCATAGAGACTTAGGATAACCAAGACCTAGGACCTTCAAAGCCCTGAGTAGGAGTGAAAACCTCCTAGTCTCTGATAAGACCTGCGGGACTCTACCCCACATCTTCTGAATGCAAATCAGACACTTTAATTAAGCTAAAGCCTTCCTAGATGAGAAGGCCTCGATCCTACAAACTCCTAGTTAACAGCTAGGCGCCCAATCCAGCGAGCATTCATCTACCTTTCCCGCCATTAACCGAGTAAGGCGGGAAAGCCCCGGCAGACGTTAACCTGCGTCTCTGGATTTGCAATCCAGCGTGTACTCCACCACGGGGCTTGATAGGAAGAGGGCTTTAACCTCTATCTTTGGGGTTACAACCCACCACCTGCTTCGGCCATCCTACCTGTGACAATCACACGCTGATTCTTCTCTACCAACCACAAAGACATTGGCACCCTTTACCTAGTATTTGGTGCTTGGGCCGGAATAGTCGGGACCGCCCTCAGCCTCTTGATTCGCGCCGAACTCAGCCAACCTGGTGCACTTCTTGGCGATGACCAAATCTACAACGTTATCGTTACTGCCCATGCATTTGTCATAATCTTCTTTATAGTAATACCTATTCTTATTGGCGGATTCGGCAATTGACTTATCCCACTTATAATTGGCGCCCCAGATATGGCATTTCCACGCATAAACAACATAAGTTTTTGACTCCTCCCCCCGTCCTTTCTCCTTCTATTAGCCTCATCAGGCGTCGAAGCAGGTGCTGGAACAGGGTGGACTGTTTACCCGCCACTAGCAGGCAATCTTGCCCATGCAGGTGCATCTGTAGACCTAACCATCTTTTCTCTTCATCTGGCTGGTGTGTCCTCTATCCTAGGGGCCATCAACTTCATCACCACAACCATTAACATAAAACCCCCAGCTATTTCTCAATATCAAACACCCCTATTTGTTTGAGCCGTCTTAGTTACAGCCGTGCTACTTCTACTGTCACTCCCAGTTCTGGCAGCCGGAATTACAATACTACTTACAGATCGAAACCTAAACACAACATTTTTTGACCCGGCCGGGGGAGGGGACCCAATTCTCTATCAACACTTATTCTGGTTCTTCGGACACCCCGAAGTCTACATCCTCATCTTACCAGGATTTGGTATCATCTCACATGTTGTAGCCTACTACGCAGGAAAAAAAGAGCCTTTTGGGTACATAGGAATGGTCTGAGCCATAATAGCCATTGGCTTACTAGGATTTATTGTATGAGCCCATCATATATTCACCGTCGGCATGGACGTAGACACCCGAGCATATTTTACATCGGCCACAATAATTATTGCCATCCCAACCGGCGTAAAAGTATTTAGCTGACTAGCCACCCTTCACGGCGGCTCAATTAAATGAGAGACACCAATACTATGGGCACTTGGCTTTATCTTTCTGTTTACCGTGGGGGGACTTACCGGTATTGTACTAGCTAATTCATCTATCGACATTGTACTCCATGACACATATTATGTAGTCGCACACTTCCACTATGTACTGTCAATAGGGGCTGTATTTGCAATTATAGCAGGCTTTGTACACTGATTTCCTCTATTTACGGGCTTCACTCTCCACAACACTTGGACTAAAATCCACTTTGGGGTAATATTTTTAGGAGTTAACCTCACATTTTTCCCACAACATTTCCTAGGATTAGCCGGAATACCACGACGATACTCAGACTACCCAGATGCCTACACCCTATGAAACACCGTCTCTTCAATTGGCTCTATGATTTCACTTGTGGCTGTTGTTATGTTCCTATTTATTCTGTGAGAGGCCTTCGCTGCCAAGCGAGAAGTCTCGTCTGTAGAAATAACAACAACAAATGCAGAGTGACTTCATGGGTGCCCACCCCCATACCACACATTTGAAGAACCAGCATTCGTGCAAGTCCGAACAAACTAAACGAGGAAGAGAGGAATTGAACCCCTATATGTTGGTTTCAAGCCAACCACATGACCACTCTGCCACTTCCTTTTAAGACATTAGTAAATTTGATAATTACATTACCTTGTCAAGGTGAAATCGCAGGTTAAACCCCTGCATGTCTTAAGCTAAAAGCTTAATGGCACATCCAACTCAACTAGGATTCCAAGACGCGGCATCACCTGTTATAGAGGAGCTTCTCCACTTTCACGACCACGCCCTAATAATTGTTTTTTTAATTAGCACCTTAGTTCTTTATATTATTATTGCCATGGTCTCTACAAAACTTACTAATAAATATATTCTAGACTCCCAAGAAATTGAAATCGTATGAACAATCTTACCAGCTGTGATTCTTGTTTTAATTGCCCTCCCATCACTTCGCATCCTATATCTTATAGATGAGATCAACGACCCACATCTGACCATTAAAGCCATAGGACATCAATGATATTGAAGTTACGAGTATACTGATTATGAAGACTTGAGCTTTGACTCCTATATAATTCCAACACAAGACCTCTCACCCGGCCAATTCCGCCTTCTAGATACAGATCACCGAATAGTAGTCCCAGTAGAATCCCCAATCCGAGTGCTCGTCTCTGCAGAAGATGTTCTACACTCATGAGCCGTCCCATCGCTTGGCGTAAAAATAGACGGAGTACCAGGACGCTTAAATCAAACTGCCTTCATCGCCTCCCGCCCCGGAGTATTTTATGGCCAATGCTCTGAAATTTGTGGAGCTAACCACAGCTTTATACCTATTGTAGTTGAAGCAGTACCACTTGAACACTTTGAAGGCTGGTCATCCCTGATACTAGAAGACGCCTCACTAGAAAGCTAAACTCGGGTCTCAGCATTGGCCTTTTAAGCCAAAGATTGGTGCCTCCCAACCACCTCTAGTGAAATGCCCCAATTAAACCCTGCCCCATGACTTGCAATCCTAATGTTTTCATGACTCATCTTCTTAGCTATTTTACCAACAAAAATCATAAGCCACACAACGCCAAACGATCCAGGCTCCTTAGCTTCTGAGAGCCACAAAACTGAACCCTGAAACTGACCATGGCAATAAGCTTCTTCGACCAATTTGCAAGCCCCTCATATCTTGGAGTACCACTAATTGCTATTGCAATTTCACTTCCATGAGTTTTTTACCCCGCCCCTACAACACGATGAATCAGCAACCGCCTAATTACTATTCAAGGCTGACTAATTAACCGCTTTACTAGCCAACTAATACTCCCATTAAACATTAACGGACACAAGTGAGCCCTATTATTTGCCTCCTTAATAGTATTCTTAATCACAATTAACATATTAGGACTACTACCATATACATTCACGCCTACTACACAATTATCCCTAAACATGGGCTTCGCAGTCCCACTCTGACTAGCTACAGTCCTAATTGGAATACGTAACCAACCGACTATTGCCCTGGGACACTTGTTACCGGAAGGAACCCCAACACCCCTTATCCCAATCCTAATTATTATTGAGACAATCAGCCTATTTATTCGCCCCCTAGCCCTAGGCGTTCGACTCACAGCAAACCTAACTGCAGGCCACCTGTTAATCCAACTAATTGCAACTGCTGTCTTTGTCCTACTACCAATAATACCTACAGTCGCAATTCTAACGGCCACTGTTCTGTTTCTCCTAACACTCCTAGAAGTGGCCGTAGCAATAATTCAGGCATATGTCTTTGTGCTTTTACTAAGTTTATACTTACAAGAAAACGTCTAATGGCCCACCAAGCACATGCGTATCATATGGTTGACCCAAGCCCATGACCCCTGACCGGCGCAATTGGAGCCTTGCTCCTCACATCCGGCTTAGCAATCTGATTTCATTTCCACTCAATTACCCTCCTAACCCTAGGACTAATTCTTCTACTTCTCACTATACTTCAATGATGACGAGATATTATTCGAGAAGGCACCTTTCAAGGCCATCACACACCACCAGTACAAAAAGGCCTACGATATGGTATAATCCTCTTCATTACTTCAGAAGTATTCTTTTTTCTAGGGTTCTTTTGGGCTTTCTACCACGCAAGCTTAGCCCCCACCCCAGAACTAGGGGGATGCTGACCTCCAACAGGTATTACCCCGCTAGACCCGTTCGAAGTGCCCCTACTCAACACTGCTGTTCTATTAGCATCCGGAGTAACAGTCACATGGGCCCACCATAGCCTAATAGAAGGGGAACGAAAACAAGCCATTCAATCATTAACACTTACTATCCTACTAGGGCTTTACTTTACCGCCCTTCAAGCCATAGAATATTATGAAGCACCTTTCACAATTGCAGACGGAGTTTATGGCTCCACATTCTTCGTAGCCACAGGATTTCACGGACTACATGTTATTATTGGGTCTTCATTTCTAGCTGTCTGCCTCCTCCGACAAATTCAATACCACTTTACATCCAACCACCACTTTGGCTTCGAAGCCGCTGCATGATACTGACACTTCGTAGACGTAGTATGACTATTCCTATACGTATCAATCTACTGATGAGGTTCATAATCTTTCTAGTATCCAAAGTCAGTACAAGTGGCTTCCAACCACTCAGTCTTGGTTAAAGCCCAAGGAAAGATAATGAATTTAATCGTTACAATCCTCATAATTACAACGACCCTATCTCTGATCCTCGCAATTGTCTCCTTCTGACTCCCACAGATAAACCCAGACGCAGAAAAACTTTCACCATATGAATGTGGATTTGATCCTCTTGGATCGGCCCGCCTGCCATTCTCCCTTCGATTTTTTCTAGTCGCAATCCTATTCCTATTATTTGACCTAGAAATTGCTCTTCTCCTCCCACTCCCATGAGGGGACCAGCTCACTAGCCCTCTCGAAACCCTTACATGAGCTTCAACTGTCTTAGCCCTTCTAACCCTAGGCCTAGTTTATGAATGAGCTCAAGGAGGCCTTGAATGAGCAGAATAAGAAGGTTAGTCCAACAGTAAGACCTCTGATTTCGGCTCAGAAAATTATGGTTTAATTCCATAACCTTCTTATGACCCCCGTACACTTCAGCTTTAGCTCAGCCTTCATCCTGGGGCTTATAGGCCTTACATTCCACCGTACCCACCTTCTTTCTGCACTACTATGCTTAGAAGGCATAATACTTTCACTATACATTGCATTAGCCTTGTGGGCCTTACAATTTGAGGCAACAGGATTCTCCACAACACCAATACTCCTCCTGGCTTTCTCCGCTTGCGAGGCCAGCACGGGCCTAGCACTTCTGGTTGCTACCACCCGCACCCATGGAACAGACCGACTGCAGAACCTTAATTTATTACAATGTTAAAAGTGCTCGTACCAACACTCATGCTATTCCCAACAGCCTGACTATCCCCGCCAAAATGAGTATGGGCCACTACAATCGCCCACAGCCTACTAATTGCCCTCACTAGCCTGTCATGACTAAGCTGAACCTCAGAAGTCGGCTGAACCGCCTCAAACCAATACCTGGCTACTGACCCATTGTCCGCCCCACTTCTGATCCTCACATGTTGACTTCTCCCACTTATAATTCTTGCTAGCCAGAACCATATTAACCCGGAACCCATTGCACGCCAACGAACATATATTTCATTACTAATTACCCTTCAAACCTTCCTAATTATAGCATTTAGCGCCACAGAAATTATCATATTTTATATTATGTTTGAAGCTACACTAATCCCCACCTTAGTCATTATTACCCGATGAGGAAACCAGGCCGAACGCCTTAATGCAGGAACCTATTTTCTGTTCTACACCCTAGCAGGGTCCTTGCCATTACTAGTAGCCCTACTCATCCTACAGCAATCGACCGGAACTCTATCCATACTTGTCCTACAGTATGCAAATCCCATAATCACAACCTCGTGAGGACACAAAATCTGATGAGTGGGGTGTCTACTTGCCTTCTTAGTAAAAATACCATTATATGGAGTACACCTCTGACTACCAAAAGCACATGTTGAAGCACCCGTAGCTGGCTCCATAGTACTAGCCGCAGTCTTACTTAAACTGGGCGGATATGGTATAATACGAATGATAGTCATGCTCACACCGAACTCTAAAGAATTAATATATCCATTTATCGTCCTAGCCTTATGAGGCATCATCATAACAGGCTCTATCTGCCTACGACAAACAGACTTAAAGTCCCTAATCGCCTACTCTTCAGTAAGCCACATAGGCCTGGTTGCAGGGGCAATTCTAATTCAAACCCCATGAGGATTTTCAGGCGCAATTATTTTAATAATTGCCCACGGACTAGTATCATCCGCCCTCTTCTGCCTAGCCAACACCACATATGAACGGACACACAGCCGAACCATAATTCTTGCACGAGGCCTACAAATAATTTTTCCATTAACTACATTATGATGATTTATTATAAACTTGGCCAACCTAGCATTGCCTCCACTCCCCAACCTACTTGGAGAACTGACCATTATTACAGCTCTATTTAACTGATCTCCATGAACCATCATATTAACAGGCGCAGGAACACTAATTACCGCAGGGTATTCACTATATCTTTTCCTAATAACACAACGAGGCACAACCCCCAGTCATACACTAGGACTTACCCCATTCCATACCCGTGAACACCTCCTTATTGTACTCCACCTACTTCCAATTATTCTCTTAATCATAAAACCGGAACTAACATGAGGCTGATGCTACTAGTAAGTATAGTTTAAACAAAAACATTAGATTGTGATTCTAAAAACAGAGGTTAAAATCCCCTTACTCACCGAGGAAGGCTCAGAAGCAATAAGCACTGCTAATTCTTAAACCCACAGTTAAACCCCGTGGCTTCCTCGCGCTTCCGAAGGATAACAGCTCATCCGTTGGTCTTAGGAACCAAAAACTCTTGGTGCAAGTCCAAGCAGAAGCTATGCACCCAACAACCCTTATTATATCATCCACACTAATTCTTACAATTATAACTCTTGCCTACCCACTATTCACATCAATAAGCCCAACACCTATAAGCCCCAAATGAGCTCAAACCCACGTTAAAACCGCAGTAAGTACCGCATTCTTTATTAGTTTATTGCCTCTCATATTTTTTCTAGATCAAGGAACAGAAACCATCATTACCACTTGACACTGAATAAACACCTCTTCATTTAGTATTCACATCAGCTTTAAATTTGATTATTACTCCACCATCTTTATCCCTATTGCCCTATACGTAACTTGGTCCATTCTTGAGTTTGCACTATGATATATACACTCCGACCCGCACATTAATCGCTTTTTCAAATATCTACTCCTATTCCTAGTAGCCATAATTATCCTTGTAACCGCTAACAACATTTTTCAACTTTTCATTGGCTGAGAAGGGGTAGGAATTATATCATTCCTATTAATTGGCTGATGATATGGACGAGCTGATGCCAACACAGCAGCACTTCAAGCTGTCCTATATAATCGCGTAGGAGACATCGGACTAATCATAAGCATGGCCTGATTTGCAATAAACCTAAACACATGAGAAATTCAACAAATCTTCTTCCTCACCAAAAGCCAAGATGCCACTCTCCCGTTAATAGGCCTCATCATCGCCGCAACTGGAAAATCAGCGCAATTTGGCCTACACCCCTGATTACCATCTGCCATAGAAGGCCCCACCCCAGTCTCTGCCCTACTCCACTCTAGCACAATAGTCGTAGCCGGAATTTTCCTTCTAATCCGTCTTCACCCCCTTATAGAACACAACAAAATTGCATTAATAATCTGCCTATGCCTAGGCGCTGTAACCACCCTGTTCACAGCCGCCTGCGCTCTAACCCAAAATGATATTAAAAAAATTGTAGCCTTTTCAACATCAAGTCAGCTAGGACTAATAATAGTAACAATTGGACTTAACCAACCCCAACTAGCCTTTCTACACATTTGTACACACGCCTTCTTCAAGGCTATACTATTTTTATGCTCAGGCTCAGTCATTCACAGCCTAAACGATGAACAAGATATCCGAAAGATGGGGGGACTTCAAAATCTTATGCCCCTTACCTCTACCTGCCTCACGATCGGAAGCCTGGCACTTACAGGCACCCCATTCCTATCTGGCTTTTTCTCAAAAGATGCAATCATCGAAGCCCTAAATACCTCCAACCTAAACGCCTGAGCCCTAACCCTTACATTAATCGCCACATCTTTTACTGCTGTCTATAGTTTCCGAGTGGTCTTCTTTGTAAATATGGGAACACCACGCTTCCTACCACTCTCACCAATCAATGAAAACAACCCCATAGTGATAAACCCAATTAAACGCCTAGCCTGAGGAAGCATTATTGCAGGGCTAATTATTTCATTAAACCTCCTCCCCCAGAAGACACCAGTAATAACTATGCCAGCAACCCTTAAAATTGCAGCCTTAATGGTAACCATAATCGGCCTCCTCACAGCCATAGAACTGGCAACCTTAACTAATAAACAATTTAAACCCCACCCATTAAAAACGCCTCACGACTTCTCAAATATACTAGGCTACTTTCCACATATTATCCATCGACAAGCCCCCAAACTAAACCTTATTTTAGGACAATCAATCGCCACCCAACTGGTAGACCAAACATGACTTGAAGCTACTGGCCCAAAAGGCACCTCCCTCCTACAAACAAAAATATCAAAAACCGTAAGTGATGCACAACAAGGAATAATTAAAACCTACCTGGCAATTTTCCTCCTGACCACCGCCACAGCAGTCCTAATGGCCATAACCTAAACCGCCCGAAGGGCCCCACGACTCAACCCACGAGTTAACTCCAATACAACAAACAAAGTCAGAAGCAACACCCATGCACAAATAACTAATATAGCACCACCCCAAGAATACATAACACTGACACCCCCAACATCACCACGCAATACAGAAAATTCTTTCAAGCCATCTACGACAACCCAAGACCCGCCATACCAACCCTCACAAAATAAAGATGCCACTAAACCCACCCCAAACAGATAAATTAAAGCATAACCAAGCACAGAACGATCCCCTCAGGCTTCCGGAAATGGCTCCGCGGCCAAAGCTGCTGAATAAGCAAAAACCACAAGCATCCCCCCTAAATAAATTAAGAAAAGAACCAAAGACAAAAAAGACCCGCCATGACTAACTAACACACTACACCCCACCCCAGCCGCCAGCACTAAACCCAAGGCAGCAAAGTAAGGAGCGGGGTTAGAAGCAACGGCAACCAAGCCCACAATTAACGCTATTAATAATAAAGACACAAAATAAGTCATAATTCTTACTCGGACTTGAACCGAGACCAATGACTTGAAGAACCATCGTTGTTATTCAACTATAAAAACCCCATAATGGCAAGCCTACGAAAAACGCACCCTCTAATTAAAATCATTAACGATGCACTAATTGATCTACCAGCCCCATCAAACATCTCAGTATGATGAAACTTTGGTTCCCTCCTAGGATTATGTTTAATCACCCAAATTTTAACAGGGCTATTTTTAGCTATACACTACACCTCAGACATCTCATCAGCATTCTCATCTGTGGCCCATATTTGCCGAGATGTAAACTACGGATGACTTATTCGTAACATCCATGCCAACGGCGCCTCATTCTTTTTTATCTGTATTTATATTCATATTGCCCGAGGACTATACTACGGCTCTTATACTTATAAAGAAACCTGAAATATTGGAGTAGTCCTCCTCCTACTTGTTATAATAACTGCATTCGTAGGATATGTTCTGCCCTGAGGGCAAATATCATTCTGAGGCGCAACTGTAATCACTAACCTACTATCTGCAATTCCATATGTAGGGAATACACTCGTACAATGAATCTGAGGGGGCTTCTCCGTAGATAATGCTACCCTGACACGATTCTTTGCCTTCCACTTTCTATTTCCATTTATCATCGCTGCAGCTACTATTCTTCACCTCCTCTTTCTACACGAAACAGGGTCAAATAACCCCGCTGGCCTCAACTCAGATGCAGACAAAATCTCATTCCACCCATACTTCTCCTACAAAGACCTCCTGGGCTTTGTAGTAATACTTGTAGCTTTAACATCCCTAGCCCTATTCTCCCCAAACCTATTAGGAGACCCAGAAAACTTTACCCCAGCAAATCCCCTAGTCACCCCACCCCACATCAAGCCAGAATGGTACTTCCTATTTGCATACGCTATTCTGCGATCAATTCCTAATAAGCTTGGAGGAGTTTTAGCATTACTATTCTCTATTCTAGTACTAATACTGGTACCCATTTTACACACATCAAAGCAACGAGGACTAACATTTCGCCCAATCTCCCAGTTCCTTTTCTGAACCTTAGTAGCAGACATAATTATCCTAACATGAATTGGTGGTATACCAGTAGAACACCCATTTATTACAATTGGCCAACTAGCATCCATCCTCTACTTCCTCTTATTCCTCATCCTCATCCCACTAGCCGGGATCCTAGAAAACAAAACATTAAAATAACCCCGCTCTAGTAGCTTAGACATAAAGCATCGGTCTTGTAATCCGAAGATCGGAGGCTAGCCCCCTCCCTAGCGCCAGAAAAAAGAGATTTTAACTCTCACCACTGGCTCCCAAAGCCAGAATTCTAAACTAAACTATTTTCTGACAGCATCGCTTATGGTATAGTACATATTATGCATAATATTACATAATGTAATTAATACATTAATGTATAATCACCTATATAATATTTTAACCACTCAAGAAAAATGAATATTAAGTCGTTCATAACACATTATAATATAATTCAACATAACTTATTTTAACCTAATAACACATCCACATATTTGTATTATAAATTCAACTAAATATGGATCTCAAATTATAATGTAGTAAGAGACCACCAACCAGTTTATATAAATGCATATTATTAATGATAGAATCAAGGGCAATAATTGTGAGGGTCGCACTTAGTGAACTATTACTGGCATCTGGTTCCTATTTCAGGCACATAACTGAAAACTCCATTATATTTTAATTATACTGGCATCTGATTAATGGTGTAGTACATACGACTCGTTACCCACCATGCCGAGCATTCTTTTATATGCATAGGGTATCTTTTTTTGGTCTGCCTTTCATCTGCATCTCAGAGTGCAAGCACAACAAGTGAATTAAGGTGGAACATTTTTCTTGCATGAGTTAAATGTTTATGAATGATTGAAAGACATACTCTTAAGAATTACATACGTTTATCTCAAGTGCATAACACATCCTTATTCAACACAGCCTTATACTATATGCCCCCTTTTGGTTTTTGCGCGACAAACCCCCTTACCCCCTACGCCCGGCAAATCCTGTTATCCTTGTCAAACCCCGAAACCAAGGAAGACTCGACGAAACGCACAAGATTAGTGAGTTGTATGATCTAATCTACGCCACCACATTATATATATATATATATATATATATATATATCATATCTTAACTGACAAACACATAACTGAAATAATAGTATTAAAACTTTATAAAATTTCTGCAATACTGAGATTTCAAACTTTAAAAA